CAATATAATTACCAGGAGTAAGCGTTATAGCCTGTTTCCAATACTCAGCGGCTTGAGCGAACCAAGCCTCTGCCATTTCAGAATCTCCTTGTTGAATGGCCTGTTCTCCACGGTCGGAATAGGCGGGTCAATTCCCTCCCCGAGAACCGTACTTGAGAGTTTCCTACCTCATACGGCTCGACAACCAACTCTTTTGTTTTGGTGTACCAGTTTTTTAACTTTAACCTACTTGAACTTTATATCTAATTGAATGTCTAATTCAATGAGATTTCTTATAGATATTCTGTTTTTCTTGGATTAAACAAAAGAGAGTAATTATATAAGTTTAAAACTTTCATTTTGATTTAATTAATATATTAATTAATATAATAAGTTTTATCTTTTCTCCTACCTTCAGAAAAAAAGGCATGTCCACTGTTATTAGATATTAGAATTTTCTGAAAGGTAACTATCCCGCTTTCATATAAAAATTTATATAGAATCTTTGAAAAAGACTTTTTTTTATACTTCATAAAAAAGAAAAAGACTTACTGTCTTTAGGATCTGATGCTACACCGCTGCTCAATACCTTAGGGGATCCACTCTATTACATAAGTAGATTCCTAAGATTTATCTCATATTATGATATAAATAAACAGCTCTTGTTGTATCGGTCCAAAACCTTTCCAATTGATCTTTACGGTGCTTCCTCTATCAATTAAATCTTTTTTTATCCATAGAAAAAGAAAGTATTTAGGCATATCTAGTCTTCACTTCATATTTCGATCTATGAAGTTTATTTATTTGCTACAGCTGATAAAAAATCGTTTTAGACGATGCTTATGTAGAAAGCCTTTTTGTGTTTCTAGTATTTCATTGACTAGCGTTCGTTCTTTTTTTCTATAGTGGAGATAGTCGCACGTAATGACAGATCACAGCCATATTATTAAAAGCTTGTGGTAAAAAGGGGTTTCGTTCTAATGCCCGAAAATAATATTCTAAAGCTTTGGTATGTTCCCCATTACTTGTGTGGATAAGGCCAATATTATAGAGTATATAACTTCGATCATAGGGGTCAATTTCTAGTCGCATAGCTTCATAATAATTCTGTAATGCTTCCGCATAATTTCCTTCAGATTGAGCCGACATCCGTTACGGTCGTCATTCGCTTTAACGAATTCTCCGTTTCAGAACCGTATGTGAGATTTTCATCTCATACGGCTCCTCCTTTAGGTACATAATGAAAATAATATATGGAAAAAATTTGATGTCATTATGAGCTAAGCGGGGCTAATGTTTTTACAAGAAATCCCTAGCCAACCTTCTTGCAAAAGATCTTTTCTTACTACCAAGTGGGTTCATGCTAGATAAAAATAAAAAAGGAAACTCTAAAAATTTCTTTGTTCTCAACGCCCCTAAATTTCCAGGAATTAGTCACTTCAACAGTCTTCAATGGTTATACGGGTATCCAAAGTACGAATGAGATGGATGTTTATTGTTCCAACCATTTTAATTAGTCCCAATCCCAAAGAAAAAGAAGAAAGAAAAGGAATCGTTTTGAAGAAAGTTTTCGTGTTGTTGATTTCTCGGCGTAGTGCTTCTTCCCCTATGCCTCCTATTCGTATATTGTATTAGTGTAGTAGGATTGGTAATACGGGAACCGTAGGTAAAACCTTTTGCTCAATACTAGAATTCACAATTGAAGCATCTAAGGCTGCATTAATCGTGGATACATGACAGAAGGAATTGCTTTTTTTATATTATAAACTTCACCTTCAAAAGCGTAGATTTTTTTTTTTTTCAATACTCGTTTTTCTTTCTATTCCAAATCGGCGAGAAATCAAAAAATAATGATAATCAAATCGCACCATCTCTGTAATAAGTAAATGCCTCTTTTTCTCCGGAAGTTGTCGGAATGACTCGTAATAAGATATCGGCTACAATTGTAAAGGTTTTATCAATAAAATTTCCATTTATACGCGATCTTGGCATAGGTAGTAATCCATTCTATAACTCTTTTTATTTCCTTTACCTTTTCTTTTGTGAGAAAATTTTCTCACAAATAAAGGAATTGTATAGTACGAACTAACATAAAAGCGGACTCGTTAAAATAACAAAACCTTCTATCTACTTCCAATTTTTTCCGGTCAAAAAAGGTATCTATTAACCATAATCTAAAAAAACGATGAATAACTCGCTATTCACCCAGGTACTCAGTCATAATCCTGATGTCGGAGAGATGGCCGAGTGGTTGAAGGCGTAACATTGGAACTGTTATGTAGACTTTTGTTTACCGAGGGTTCGAATCCCTCTCTTTCCTTTCTGTACTTTCAACTAATTCACCAATCTTACGTGATTGACCACAATGTATCAAATCAAATAAAAAAGAATAGATATTAAATCTACCTTGTTTTTATTTTGAAATAGATTCTCTATTCCTAATTTCGTTGATATGGAAAATGCTGGGAAGAGCAAACAAGGGATCCAAACCTCCCTACCAATCTATGATACATGAATAGGAAAAAGATTCCCCGACAAAATCCCTTACCTTGTGCCTTTTTAATCAAAAAAGAGGGCAAAGGGGAGTTGTCCGAACTCTTGTTTTTAGTTATTTTTTTTACTTAAGTTAAGTTTATTAAGTCTGTCGAGAGTAATATTCTACGACAAGCAATTCATTTATTTTCAAACCGACGCATTTCCTATCTATTATTTGATTGACTAACCCTTCATATTGGAATGTGTGAAGAGTCAGATGGGTTGGCAATTCTTCGGGGGCAGATGAATCAAGAAGATTTTGAACCAAAGTTCTAGAATTTTGTTCATCCTTCACTGTAATAATATCTCGGGGTTTGCAGCGATAACTTGGTATATCAACTATACGACCATTAACTAAAATATGTCCGTGGTTAACTAATTGGCGCGCTTGAGGAATAGTCAAAGCCATACCGAATCGAAAAAGGATGTTATCCAAACGCATTTCAAGTAATTGTAGTAAAACTTGACCTGTTGACCCTTTGGCTTTTCCGGCGATACGAACATATTTAAGTAATTGGCGTTCTGTAAGACCATAATGAAAACGCAATTTTTGTTTTTCTTCTAAACGAATACGATATTGAGATTTTTTTCCGGAGCGTGATTGGTTTCTAAGATCGCTTCCTGCCTTAGGCCTTTTACTAGTTAGTCCCGGTAAAGCCCCCAGACGCCGTATTTTTTTAAAACGAGGCCCTCGGTAACGTGACATAAAGACTCCTTTTTTTTTTGAAATTGTACAAAACTAAACAAAATTAAAACTGAACTAAATGATAATGATAAATGACGTGAAATCCACTCCAATAAACTATTGGAATACAAATAGTAAGAAGATATATTCGCTCAATATACAGATTTATTGTATTGTATATACAATATATATAAATAAAATAAATCACAAAAAGTTTCCTTTATTTTATTGAGTTATTTTGCAATGATCTAACCCTTTTACCCAATATATATTCCTATATGGAAGTTTATATAACATAATATAAATGGAGTGGTAACTCTTGGAAAAAGGTGAAAGAAGTCTTTTCAATCTTCTTTGATTTTGAAAGTACATTAAAAATCATGTAAAAAACCGAAAAAATATGGAAAAGCCGGCTATCGGAATCGAACCGATGACCATCGCATTACAAATGCGATGCTCTAACCTCTGAGCTAAGCGGGCTCAAATAAAATAGCCCATGCATACAAATTCACTAAACTACTAGATCATATCAATTAACTATTCTATTCATATTTTTTCTTAGCTATTTAGAATTAATCATATTCTATATATTCTAGAATAGAATATAGCTTAAATAAATAGTGACTATCATTAAATAAATAAAACATCACCTTAATTAATTAATAGAATATAGCAATATAATGATATCTAATTTGAAACTCTTATTTTTTTTGTTCTAATCTCATGCTATTATTATTATTTTATACTTTTTGTCTTTTTATTTGATTTCTAATATTATAGAATTATTCGAATTAATATTCGAAATGAATATTCAAATAGAATTTTCTTTTTGAGAATTATTCGAATTTCAAATCCACGAAGTAGACTTATAATCTTTTTCCATTGCACATTGTAGAATTCTAAGTTTCAATAATAATTATAAATTTCTTTTCATGGAAGTTTAAAAAAAAAGAATTGACCGTTCGACTATTTCTTCAAATTTAAGACAAAGATGAGAAAAGAAAGAACATATATATGTTATGTAATATATAACCATATTGAATTGCAAATACAAAAATGCTAGAATCTTTGTTGATTAGACTAAATCAATATGGATGGGGCTAAAAAAAATGAAAGAAGAGACCAAAGAAATAAACTAAGTATCTATCTATATGTAATGAATGCCAAGGTTTCGGCATAAGAAAAAATGGAAAGACATCATAATGAGATCCTAATCTCAAAGCAAAAAAGGGGATATGGCGGAATCGGTAGACGCTACGGACTTAATTGGATTGAGCCTTGGTATGGAAACCTACTAAGTGATAACTTTCAAATTCAGAGAAACCCTGGAATTAACAATGGGCAATCCTGAGCCAAATCCTGGGTTACGCGAACAAACCGGAGTTTAGAAAGCGAGAAAAAAGGGATAGGTGCAGAGACTCAATGGAAGCTGTTCTAACAAATGGAGTTCAATACCTTGTGTTGATCAAATGATTCACTTCATAGTCTGATAGATCCTTGGTGGAACGTATTAATCGGACGAGAATAAAGATAGAGTCCCATTCTACATGTCAATACTGATAACAATGAAATTTATAGTAAGATGAAAATCCGTTGACTTTTAAAATCGTGAGGGTTCAAGTCCCTCTATCCCCAACTCTACTCCCCCAAAAAGTCTGTTTGACACCTTACCTTTGCTTTTTTAGTTATTCAAGAATTCATTATCTTTTTTTATTCATCCTACGCTTTTACAAACTATAAATTTTTTGTATTATTATATACAAGTCTTGTGGAATATATCATATATGTACAAATGAGAAAG